TTCCCTTTGAAGCCAGAATTGCTTTTCCTTGATATCGAACATAATGCATGAAAGGATCCTTGAGAAAGCATAGGATCCTATGAAAAGAATTACAACACACTACTATAAGATGTTCCATTTTTACATAGAAATGTGTTCGCTCAAGAAACACTCTAGAAGATGTTGATCGTAAATAAGAAGACTGTTTACGAAGAAAATGGAATAGATATTCGCATTCATATACATAAGAATTATATAGGAACCAAAGGAATCTTTTATTTATTCTTGAAAAGGCGTAAATGCATTTTTTTGAAGTAATGAGACTATTAAAATAATGATATTCGTGGAAAAGCAATCGCAATAAATGCAAAGAAGGAACATCCTTGATCCAGCATTGAAGGATTTGAACCAAGATTTCCAGATGGATGGGATGGGGTATTAGTAGATCTGACACATAATTCAAATGTAAAAATTTGTCTTCTAAAAAGGGAAATATTGAATGAATAGATCGTAAATTCTGAAATTTTGGTATTTTTTTTTCTTCAAGAGAAGATATTAATTGCGACGAGAATGGAATTTCCAGAATGACTCCAAAACCTTCTGATACCATTTGAGAATAAAAATTATAAAAAAAAAAATTCTTGTGCCCCCAAAATCCTTTTTGGTTATAATAATTAATCGAAGAAATCAAAGAATTCTGTTGATACATTCGAGTAATTAAACGTTTCACAAGTACTAAACTAGATTTATTGTCATAACCAATAATTTCCGCGGGCTCGTAAAAAAAAAAACTATTGAAGTTATGATCATGAGCAAGTGAGTAAATATACTCCTGAAGGAGTAGCGGATATAGGAAGTTTTGTTGCCGAAATCGATCTTTTTTAAAATTTAATATCCTTAAAATTCTTCCATTTACATACATTTATACTGATGAAACCAAAAAAGGTAGGCACTTCTTGTGTTATTGTTATGAAATGATACATAGTGCAATATGGTCAGAACGGTGTATGTGTATATTATATGTGTATAATATACGTAGTGTATTCTTTTTTATTTATCTTTATACTATTTATACTATATTAAAATAGTATATTAAACTATATGAAATAAACTATTAAATAAACTTTAAGAATAAAGTGGTATATAATACTATAACTATTATTTATAGTTCTAGTATAAAACATAGTATAAAACTAGAACTATAAATAATACTGTTAAATAATACTGTATATACATATAACAGTATACAGTATACAGTATTTTTACAGTATTTTATACAGTACATACAGTATTTTTTTTTTATTTTTATATTATTTTTTATATTATATAAAAATAATATATTTTATATAATATAAAATTTATAAATATATATTTATAATTATAATTTATATAATTTATATAATATATAAAATATAATTTATATAATATATAAAAAAAATTAAATATTTTTAATATTCATTATAATTTTTTAATATTAAATAATTAATTATAAATTATATTTATATATATTTATATTTAATATTTAATTTTTAATTTAATTTTAATATTAATATATTGAATTTATATATTTAATTGAATTTATAATTTATATTTATATTATCATATATTTAGAATATTTATATTTAAATATATTAAAATTAAACATTATATATTCTATTTCTTATTATATTTATTATTATTATATTTTCTATTTATTTAAATTTATATTTAAATTTATATTTATATATATTTTATATATTTATATATTCTAATTATATATATATATTATATATTCTAATTATATTATATATATATTCTAATTATATTATATATTCTAATTATATATTCTAATTCGATTTTTTATTTATTTATTTTTTTCTTAATTTATTATTAATTTTTTATATTGTTATTGTGTTGTATATTGTGTATTGTGATGTAAATAACGTAATGGTAAAAAGATTATATAAAAGTAAGAACAAATAAAGAATATATACCCCGGAGACAGAGAGCCCAATCAACAGATCTTTTTTCTTTCCCTTTCTATACAATATACAATCGGGTTTCCTTGTTAATATAACTAGGAATAACAATAAAAAAAATAAAGAAAATAGAAAATAATCAAGAAGAAAAAAAAGGAAAAGGGGTCAAATCTTTTATTTTAGCAAACCGATTGCTCTTTTGACTTTGGAATAAATTCTTTTTTATCAGTATACTATTTCTTCTACACATCCGTCTACAATTCAAATAAAAATAAAGAATAATTAGGATTCAGGAAAAAAGAATCAAGGGTCCACTCACAATTAACAAGAGAACCTTTTCCCACATCAGGCACTAATCTATTTTTAACGTATAATTAGTAATTAGATCGGGTCTTCATTCAAATTAATAAAATAAGCTCGTTACTTTTTCGTCTTACTCTAATTGGAGCCATAAGGCTCTATCCATTTATTCACTAGACCTGCCTATAAAATATACTTATACTTTTTATACTTTTACTTTACGGAACTAAAAAATTAAAATTCTTATGTTCTATTGTTCTATATATGAGTATTCGATTTTTTTATGATTCTTATTTCTGATTATTGATTATCAGATTATTGATTATATTAAGAATTTAATAATTAATATTTTTATATATTATTTTTATATATTATATTTATATTTTATATATTATATTTATATAATTATAATATAATTATTTATATATTCAATTCTTTATATTAGAATTATATATTATATTATATATTATATTATATATTATATAATTATAATATAATTATTAATATATTCATATTATTATATTATATTATATATATAATATATATATTATATATATATATATATATTATTATTATTATTATTTCTTTTCTTATTTTTTATATTATTTCATATAATATATTATTTCTATTATTTCTTTATTATTTATTTAATTATATATTTCATTATATTTTATATTTATATTTTATATATTCTAATTCTATTTCTTATATTTTATATATTTTATATATATTTTATATTCTTTGTCTTATTTTTTTCTTTATTTCACGACATGCTTTTTTTTCCATTCATTACCTTTCAGGATCAGTCGCGGTCTTATAAACTCTACCAATAGTCTGGACGAATTTCTTCCTTCATCCAAATGTGTAAAAGATCATAGTCGCACTTAAAAGCCGAGTACTCTACCGTTGAGTTAGCAACCCGGATCTATATGATGTGTAGATATGATCAAAATAAAAAAATCAAAAAATCAATGGATATTGAACTGCACAACTGCATCAAAACATGGAACTACCAACAAAACAAATGTAAACAACAAAATATCAAGAAGATCCGGTTCAAAAAACAAGAGATTCAAAATCTAATTGGAAAATTTACAAACCAACAAAAAAAAATTGGATTTTTTTAGTTAAAATCCATTTTGTATCCATTTTGTATAAAAAAAAGAAGAGTAAATCCAGCAAACCCATCCATTTTACTAAAATGAAGGAAAATGCTAATAGGGAGTGGAGATAAAAAGATCTATATCTCTACGAGATAATTATATTTGTTCGATATGCCATTGTCAATATGAATGGACTAAAAAAAAAAAAAAAGATTTAAATAAAAATTTGTGTTGGATTAGCACAACATAAATGATAAATAAGAGATTTGAGCGGAAAAAATAAGGAAAAGGTATAGATATAAAAAAAGATATAGGGGTTCCTTAATAAAAATAAATAAAATAAAGGTACAATACAAATACAAGAAGAAAGATTACCCCCCAACAAGGGGGGTTATACAACAAGAAGCAAGAAAACAAAAAAAGAAATAAGTAAGAATAAAATAAGTATGATAAGTATGAATAGAACAAGAAAAGAACAAACTTTGAATAAAGAATTACGCAAGGATAGGTACTAGCTTTTTCTATTCATGACTTTTATTCTGATCAAAAAAAACTCGAAATTTTTTCTTTAAAGAGTTCCGCCTTCCTTAAAATATTATGAACAGTTCCTGTGGGTTGAGCACCCTTTTCAAGGAAATATAGAATAGCAGGAACATTTGAATAAGTTTTATTATTTATCGGATCATAAAAACCCACTTTTCGAAGATCTCTTCCTTCTCTTCGGGATCGAACATCAATTGCAACGATTCGATAGATGGCCCATTGGGATAGATGTAGATAAAGGATGCCCCCCCCCTAGAAACGTATAGGAGGTTTTCTCCTCATACGGCTCAAGAAAACATGATTCTAATTTCTATAATATTTCTTATTTCTATTTAAATAGAAATAGAAAAACACATAAAGAATTAGACTCTAATTTGAGTCTTTTTTTTCTTCTTTTCTTTATCTTTACACTTTACAGAAAAAAGATATCTCATTCGTACTCCTAACTCAAGTTGGGTAGTTTTGAAAGAGTTCGAAAGGAAATCCTTATAATTTCTTGAGCTGTCTCTAACCTCTTTTTTTGTCTCCTTTAGGATCTATTTTTTTTACTCATTCTGATCCAATTGTTGAGACAAGTGAAAATAGTGTTTCCTTGTTCCGGAATTCGTTGTCTTTGCTTTACGATTTGTGAAATCTTTGGGTTTAGACATTACTTTGGTGATCTTTACTCCTTTTCAAAAAGGCAGCAACATACCTTTTGTTCTTTCTATGGAAAAAGGACAAAATCATACGAAAGATTGATTCCTTTGTGATACACTTTTGATCGAAACAGTTTTAAAATTTCAACAAATTTGACTTTTTTTATTTCAAACTTGTTCAAATTTTAACCTCTTCATTTATATATTCTATTGATGATCTATTTACTAATGATCTATTTACAAAGTTGGTCTAACTTATTGATTGTCACTAACCCTAGATTATTCCCCCGATAAATGAATCAATCATTTTTGCTCGAGCTCCACTATATGCTATACCATTAGTCTTTTTATTTACCAACCCAAGACAAATGAAATTAGGTTCCTAGCAGAACAAACTATGTCGAGACAAGAGCATCTTCATTCCTATAGAAAATGGTGGATTCTGAATCCACAGCCAATCATGTCCTTCAAGTCGCACGTTGCTTTCTACCACATCGTTTCAAACGAAGTTTTACCATAACATCCCTCTCATTTGATTTTAATTTTGAACCGTATGCAATTGATTCAATATGGAATCATGAATAGTCATTGGCTGAACCGATATATAATAATTCACACTTATCTATCTATAGATAGATAAGTCTTTATCCGGAAAGGATTTCACTTAAATTAACCCCATATTTTATCATATGAAGAAAATCACATGAAAAAACAAAGAAGTTTGCTTAAAACCGATTTACATCATCAACGGATCTTTCGGGATTGTCCATCATAAAGGATCCCTCTTTTAAAAAGAAACAAAAAAAGAAATTTTTAAACTCAAAAAAAGCCTTTTATTTTTACTTTTACTTTACTTTCATTCAAATGAAAAAAATACCCATTCAAAAACCATAAAAAACTATAACTATAGTAACTATATACTAAACTAACTATATTAAACTAAATATTGAAATTTAATTTCAATATTCAATAACAAAAAATATTGAATAATATAATATTCAAATTCAATATTTAATTTTTTAAAAATAGTTAGAATATTCAATATTCTAACTATCTAACTAGATGATGATATTATTTAATTATGATTAAAATAATGATATTAATATTATAATTTAAAATTATGATAATTATGATATTAATATTATAATTTATATTAATATTATTTAATTTAATTATTTTTAATTATTATTATTTAATTATTATTATATTATATATTATATTATTTATATTTATTTATATTTAATTATATTTATATATTTAATATTTCATTATATTTTTATATTTAATATTTCATTATATTTTATGATTTTAAATTTATGATTCATTATATAATGTTATGTTATGATTAATTATATTATGATTTACTTATGATTTACCATCCCCAGTTAAATATGATTTTAATTTTAAACAGGGGGATGGGTTGAGAATACAGTTTCTTTGTTTTCATTATTATGGAGTAGAAAGAGTCTCGTGTAAGGTAAGATGAAAGGAGTCTGATCTTTTCGTATCCATATCATATAAAACAAACAATCGTTAACGAAAGTCATCATGAATATTTAAGAATCAAATACTTTTATCACTTCAACTGGGACACAAAGTTTCCATAAAAAACTAACTCACTTCAATATTTCAATATCAATATGAAGTGAGTAATACGAACATACCCTGAGTGTAAATCGAATGATACACCATCATTTTTTTTTTGAATGAAAAGAAACATATGATTCTAAGAATCATTCTTAGATTTAAGAATAACAGAAAAATTTTTAATTCAAAAAGGAATTAAAATAAAATTTAAATAGAGAAGAATCCTTCGTTTCTGATGGAAACGATCTGGGACGGAAGGATTCGAACCTCCGAGTAACGGGACCAAAACCCGTTGCCTTACCACTTGGCCACGCCCCATTTTATTTTTAAGAATTTTGTATAAGAAAAACTAAGCGAAATATTGGTTATTTGTCAATAACCAACCAAAATACATATAGGACATGTTGTCCCTAGGATTCAACACATGTAGATATAGAATCAAAAAGATTCATTGATCATTACATAGAATTCAATTAAGATATTGTATGTAAAGTAGAATTCCTTGTATTCTAATTTAATTTGATTGGAATTTGATTGGAAAATGTAAGGAAGGATTTTTGATTGGGGAGAAGTCAAAGAAAAATAAGAATTTTTTTCTTTTATCTGCCTTTTTTTTTTTATCTCATAAAAACAACTCAATCAAATCTGATAATTTATTATCATTTCAATTTCATTTTAAAGAACAATAAAAAAATGTTTGTTATGTTTAATATCTTTAGTTTAATCTGTATCTGTCTTAATTCTAACCTTTATTCGAGTAGTTTTTTCTTCTCCAAATTGCCCGAGGCTTATGCCTTTTTCAATCCAATCGTAGACGTTATGCCAGTTATCCCTGTACTCTTTTTTCTGTTAGCCTTTGTTTGGCAAGCTGCTGTAAGTTTTAGATAAAAAAGAAATCTCTATTCAATTCATATCATATTCGTGATTTCTTAGATAAAAAAAGATGATATTTTTATTCAAAAAATAAATAAGATCGGATAAGTCTGACATTAGGAACCCTCGATTCAAAAAGATAAATTCTGGTATTTTCTATTTTATATTGAAATTGAATTGAATTTTAATAAGGAGAGCGATGATTTTTGATCAGCTTATTTCTTACTTTGTTCTGACCTTCCCTTTCTAAGATCCCATACAATACCTAATTTTAGATATGACAAGAAATTTTTGGTAACGAAAAAATACGAATCTTATTACATTAGAAATAAATTCGTGAAAATTAATTTGAAAAACTTACTTTTTGCATCTTTAGAGTGCCATATCAAAATAATGTATAGTGTGTGTCGTAAACTAGGTGATCTATTTCCTAAAAAAAAAAAAAGATCTTGGAGATTGTGTAATGCTTACTCTTAAACTCTTCGTTTACACAGTAGTAATATTCTTTGTTTCTCTCTTCATCTTCGGATTCTTATCTAATGATCCGGGGCGTAATCCTGGGCGTGAGGAATAAAAAAAGAGATGAGATTCGTTTTTAGTTTATTTTTCATTTTTTTCATAGGTAAATATATTCTATCAATAAATGGAATAGATACTAGATAAAGATACAAATTTAATAAAAAGAAAAGAAAATAATCGAAATTTATTCCAATTCTAAAATTTCAAGTGATCAGGTGGGTCGGAGAGAGGGGGATTCGAACCCCCGGTACGAAAAATTCATACAACGGATTAGCAATCCGACGCTTTAGTCCACTCAGCCACCTCTCCCCATTCAAAATTTAAAATTTTGAATGTGATGTGACACGTGAAGTCAAGATTTTTAAAAATTAGAATTTTCCTTCTTTTTATTATTAATTTTTTTCTTTTTTTTTTATTATTATTATTATAAGATATAAGATTAAGTAATCTAAAAGAAAAGAAATTGAATCAATAATCAATATGAAATCAATAATCAATAAATAAATAAAAAATTAAGTAAAAAAAGTAATTAATATTAATTTAATATTAATAATTTACAATACAATAATTTAAAATTTAATTTGTTTTAATTTTGAATGAATATAATAATTAATATTATTATAATAATTAATATTATATTATAATTATATAATTATTCTTTATTTATAATATTTTTTTTTTCATTATTATTATATTATTATTATAATTTTAATTATTATAATATTATTATTATAATTTTAGTTATTATTATATTATTATTATAATATTAAGAAATATATAATATATAAAATATAAAATATAAAATTAATATATAAGTTAATATATAAGATAAGAATATATAATTCACTTCTAAAAATAGAATCTAATAACTAAGAAGAATATAGAATAATATAGAGAAGAATATAGAAAAAAGTATAATAAAAAAATATAAGAAAAAATGGATAAAGTGTCAGATATCTTCAGATATCTACGAATTTTCTAATTTTATCAGTAATTAAATTTTTCTAATGATAAAAGGATAATGAGTAGAAACGGATTTCTCCAGTAGAAAGAATACCTTATTTCTTTTATTTTGTACAAAAGCTTCATTTACCCGGCCTGGTTAAGTACTGGCCGGGCCAGTACTTCTTTTGTTCCAATTTTGTTCCAACGAATCAAACAATTTCATTTTGTTTTGATATTAAATCAAAATTCTTATTGAAACAAGAAGAGCAATTTTGATTCCCATTATTAGTAATAATTAGTATTAGTTATTATAAATAATTAGTATTAGTTATTATAATTTAGTTATTATAAATTATAATATTAATATTATAAATTATATTATATTATTATTATATATAAATTATATAATTATATTAATTATATATTCTAGAATTATATGTTATTATAAATATGTTATTATAAAGAATATGTTATTATAAATAACGATTATATTATTATAATATTAAATAATAATTATATTAAATAATCTTATTATTATATTAATTATTTATATTAATTATTATTATATTATTAGTATTAGTTGTTATAAATTATATAAATTATATATAAATTATATGTTATTATAAATTAGAATATTAATAGAATATATTTTCTTATATATTTATATTATATTTTATATTTATATATTTATATATATATATATATATATTATTATATATTAATATATATTAATATATATATATTTATATATATATTAATATTAATTATATATTAATTATTAATATCATATTCTATTAGAATTAGATATTCTATATATTCTAATTCTATTTTTATATTATATATTATTTTATATATTATTATATTATTTTTTATTATTCTATTTTTTTATTTTTATATTATATTTTTATAGATTTTTATATTTGCATTTTATTTCTTTTTTTTTTTTTACATATATATATTTTTTTTTATTATAATTATATTATATTATATATTATAATTATATTTATTTATATTTTATATTTATATTTTATATATATATATATATTAATATTATTTATTATTATTTATTTATATTTTATATATTTTTATATTTAGAATTTATATTCTATTTAGAATATTTATATTTTATATATTTAATAATATATAATATTTAGAATATTTTATTAATATATTTTATTAATATATATATATTTTATATATTTAAATATATAATATATTTTATTATATAATTATATATATTATATTATTATAATTAGAATTATATTTCTATTTTAATTATAATTTTAATTATATATATTATATATTCTATTTTTTTATATTAATATTATATTTTTATATTTTATATTTATTTTTATATTTATATAATTTTATTTATATTTAATATAAATAAAATATAAAACATATTTATATTTGTTTGTTATTTATATTAAACATATAACAAAACATATTTCATATAATTATATGAAATATGATTATAATGATTATATGAAATATGATTATATGAAACTAAAAATAAATATGAAACTATAATAATAATATAATAATAATAATAAAA